CCTACTTGCTGCATCAAAAACTAAATCACAAGCTTCTGATAAAAAACGAGCAGTTTTAGTAAGATTTGTAATATGAATACCTTTACGCTTGGCAGAAATATAAGGTGCCATCCTAGGATTCCATTTCCTAGTACCATGACCAAAATGAACTCCCGCTTCCATCATCTCTTCCAAATTGATATTCCAATACCTTCTTGTCATTTCTCCCCCCCACTTCCGCTTTTTTTTTTGAAAAAAAAAAAAAGCGACGAGGTTGCCCTGAACTAAATAATTGTTCCGATGGAACCTTTTCTTCTACCGGAGATTGGCCATGTGGATGTCGATACACAATCCAAACCCCTACCCTCTATTCGTTATTATCTTTTTTTCGATTACCCAAAAAAATGACCATAAATAAAGAGTTTTTTGAATTTTAATTAAAAAAAAAAGTATGAATCCACTTTTAGGAATCATTAAATCCTCGAAATGATTGTTCTGATGTATCATGAAACTTCTTTGAAATGGAAGAATCAAATAATTCTCTGTGGTGGAACAAAATATCTCCGATTTCCCCCTCGAAAAAATGCTTCTTTTTGGTTTTCAAAGGAATGTTCTTATGTTGCCTTGAACGATGCACTAATCCTTTGAATCCGGTACCAACGGGTATCATCCCTCCTATAACAACGTTCTCTTTTAGGCCTTTCAACCAATCGATACGGCCCCGGAGAGCAGCTTTGGCTAAAACCCGAGCAGTTTCTTGAAAACTCGCTTCAGATATGAAACTTTGAGTATTCAAAGATGCCCTTGTTATTCCCAATAGGATGGCGCGGTAACAGATCGATTCTTCCAAAGCGCGCCCCGTTCGCGCCGCTCGCAACAATCCAATTAGTTCTCCAGGTAAAAAAACATTAGACATTCCATCCTCTGAAACCAACACCTTTGATGTTATTTGGCGTACAATAATTTCTATGTGCCTATTATGGATTTGCACCCCCTGGGATCGATAAACCTTTTGGATCTTATTAACCAAAGATATACGACTTTGCACTATAGTTAGTTCAGCCCCAATCAAGAATCCCCAAGGAATTCCAAGAATTTTTTTTATATGCTCGTTCCAACCCTCAATTCTTTTTTCTAGGTTCATCGATATTGAATCAATTGAACGCACTTCTAACACTTGTTCCACTTTTGGAAGACCCTGCGTTATATCACCGGATCTCGATTTTTCATATATAAATGTAACTAATGTATCTCCTTCGTAAAGGATTTCTCCATAATGACCATGAACAGTTGCTCCTGGAGTGGCCAAATAAGGCTTGGCGTATCTTATTACTACAGAGTCAACTTGAACAATCAAAACTTGACCCGATTTGAGATGGGGTCCGTTTTTGGATATACATACATTTTCACAAATAAACTGTCCAAGACTAATTATTGTGGATCTTTCTTCAAAATAATTATGATAATAATTATGATGGAGAAAATACCAATTCAAATTGAATGAATTCAAAACGATGTTACTGCATGAATCGGGATTCAAAATTCTCCCATTTTCATCCATTAAATAATAGTTAATTACTTGAAAAGTCTGTTTTAAATTTTCAAGTTGCAAATATTTAGTTACCAAAATAGGATTATGAGTTATTAAATAGTAAAATGAATAAAAATTCACAAATTGAAGGACTGTTCCTAAAGGGCCAATCGAATTCCTAATTTTAATTATAGGATCTTTTTTAATTGATTCTTTTATCACATTGTGATATTTTCCAGCGTTGAATGGACCCATTCGGAAACAATTAGATGATGACAAAATTATCAAAGATGGACATTCCTTATTTTTATTTAACAACGTGCGAATAGTTCCTTGATTTTGGCTAAGTAATTGTTGAATTTTTGTCTTGGAATAAAAGGGATTGCTATTGGTGTGATCTGACACATTATCTGAATCTGAGATCAATCCTGAGCCTGAGGGATCATTCCTTTTTCTGAGATACGAAATAGGGAATTTCACTAAGTCAATTCTTAGGAAATCTCGAATCAGACCATTTGTACTTACTTCAACAAAGGAAGTATGAGCCTCTTCGATAGAAGAACTTTTTTTGTCTTGGTCCCAATTCAAAATTAAACAAGTCCGAACTAATTGAATACTTGTATCAGAAATTCCCCGAATTGGTTTGCCATTTCTGTAAACAATATAATTGACAACTCGAAGTTGCATATTATCCCTTTCTTGTAACAGATCCGGGGGGAAGAGTGTTGCTAAATTTATACCGTCCAATACTTCATATGTCACTACGGGTCGAACTAAAACAAAATACTTTTTCTTAGTAGGTGTGATCCGTTGGACATAGATCCAATTTTTCCATTTTTTGGATTCCTTAGAATTTGTTTTTCCTGTTCCTGGGGGTATCAAGATGCCACTGTGTCGGGATATCTTATCTGTCTCTCCAGGAAAATGGATATCTCCAGAAAAGATTTTCAGTTCAATCCTTTTTTTTTTTCTCTCCACTCGGACTAATCC